AAATAACAGGATTGTTTACGAAGAAAAACAAATAAAAATTCGCATTCAGATACATAAGAATTATACAGGAACCAAAATAGTCTTTTATTTTCTTTTGAAAAAACGTAAATAGTTTTATTCAGAGTAATAAAACTATTCCAATTATGATATTTATGTAGAAAGAATCGCAATAAATGTAAAGAGGGAACATCTTGAATCCAGCATTGAAGGATTTGAACCAAAATTTCCAGATGGATGGGATGGGGTATTAGTATATCTGACACATTATTTAAATGAGATAATTTGTCCTCTAAAAAGGGAAATATTGAATGAATAGATCGTAAATTCTGATATTTTGGTATTTCTTTTTTTTCGGGGGAAGATACTAATCGCAGCGAGAATGGAATTTCCACAATGACTGAAAAACTTTCTGATACCATTTGAGAATAAAAAAAATGAGAATAATTGGTATGTCCAAGGAATCGATTTTGGTTAGAATCATTAACCGAATAAATCAAATAATTCTGTTGATACATTCGAGTAATTAAACGTTTTACAAGTACTGAACTAGATTTATTGTCATAACCCAAAAATTCTACGGGTTCGTAAAAAATCGAACCATTTAAACCATGATCATGAGCAAGCGTGTAAATATACTCCTGCAAGAGAAGCGGATATAGAAAGTGTTGTTGCCGAGATCTATCTTTTTTGAAATATCCTTGTAATTCTTCCATTTACATTTTTCTACTTGAAACAGAGACACAGGAGATATTTCTTGGGTTATCAAATGATACATAGTGCAATATGGTCCGAACAAAGTACATAATTATGTATTACATATATAGTAAGAAAAAAAGATATACCCCGGAGACCTAGAGTCCAATCAACAGGATCCCTTTCCTCTCCTTTTCTATAAGAATTAGGTTATCCTTCGTTATAATTACAAGAGGGTAAAAAATCCTTTATTTTTGCAACCTGATCGCTCTTTTGATTTTGGAATAAATTCTATTTTCTTTACTTTATCAGTATACTGTTTCTTCTACACATCCGTCTCCAATCCATACATAGAGAATAGTTAGGATTTTCTTCATTAATCAAATAAAAAAAAAGAAAAAGAATCAATGATTCACTCACAGAAAAACCCTTTTCTGCACTGGGCACTAATCCATTTTTAACGTCTAATTAGATCGGGTAATTATTCAAATTAAGAATATAAGCTCGTTGCTTTTTGTTTTACCAGAATTAGGGCTATTAGGACTCTATCCATTTATTCACTAGACCCAACTGTAAATGTGAATTTCGTTTGTCTCCTTCTAAAAATCAAAACAATAATATAAATAATATATATATATATAAAATATATATTAGATATTTAGATATATATATTATCAAAATCCAGTAAGTAAGGATAAATTCTAAATTCAAAGTTATATAAAAAAATTATTACGACATGCTGTTTTTTCCTTCATTACCTTTTAGGATCAGTCGTGGTCTTATATAGACTCTACCAATAGTCTGGACGAATTCGTTGCTTCATCCAAATGTGTAAAAGATCATAGTCGCACTTAAAAGCCGAGTACTCTACCGTTGAGTTAGCAACCCGGATAAATATGTAGATACGATCAAAAAAATTGGATTGCACTGCAGGATCCCGCCAAAATCAAAACATTGAACTAGCAATAAATCTAATCTAAAAGAAAGATTTTATAATCAATTTATAAATACCAATCCACCAAAAAATAGGTAGATAGATTGGATTTAAAAACAACAAATTATCAATAGATATATTAAAACTGATACCTATTTTTCTCTTGATCCAATTTTTTTTTTAAGAAAATATGTCTTGTATGACAGTAAATTCGGCAAACACATCATTTGACTAAGACTAAAGTGAAGGAAAAAATCAATATGGGGCAGGACTAAACGGATATATTCTATTTATCTACGATCAAATTATATTTGTTCGATACGCCATTGTCAATATGAATAGAATGCTGATAAAAAAATTAAGTAAATCAAATAAGGCCTTGTGTTGGATTGGCACAATGTTAATAAGAAACTTGAATGAAAAAAAAAAGACGGGGTAAAGAAAAATCTCGAGTTTATTCAATCAATAGAGGTACAATAAGCAAAATTGACCCCGTCTTTGTTGGTAAATTTAATTCCCACAATAAATTAAAGAAAAATAAATAAGATTATGAATAGAGCAAGAAAAGAGCAAACAAATTCTGGGGAAATAATTACACAAGGATAGATGCTAGTACCTTCTCTTTTTTTATTCAAATCTTTTTTGACTTTAAACTTTAATTAAATTCTAAATTAACAGTTAACTCGAGATTCCTTCTTTAAATAATTCTGCTTTCCTTAAAATATCATGAACAGTTACTGTGGGTTGAGCGCCATTTTCAAGGAAATATAGAATAGCGGGAACATTTAAATAGGTTTGATTCTTTATCGGATCGTAAAAACCCACCTTTTTAAGATCTCTTCCTTCTCTTCGGGATCGAACATCAATTGCAACGATTCGATAAATGGCTCATTGGGATAGATGTAGATAAACAATGCCCCCCCTAGAAACGTATAGGAGGTTTTCTCCTCATACGGCTCGAGAAAAAATGATTCTAATTCCTGTATATAATGGCAAATGGATCCATAAAATCATGAATTAGACTATGATTTAAGTGGTTTTTTCTTCCTCTTTCCTTACGAATAAAAAAGAGATCTCATTCGTACTCATAACTCAAGTTGGGCAATTCTGAGGAAATCCTTAGACATTTATTGAGCCGTCTCTAACCTCTTTTGTTTGTCTCGTCTCTAATCTATTTTTATTCCGCATTTTGATCCAATTGTCGAGACAATTGAAAATAGTGTTTCCTTGTTCCGGAATCCTTTATCTTTGTTTTGTGAAATCATTGGGTTTAGACATTACTTCGGTGATCCTTACTCCTTTCAAAAGGGCAGCAACATACCTTTTGTTTTTCTTATTTCTTTCTATGAAAAAAATACGAGAGATTGATTCCCTTGTGATACACTTTTGATCGAAATAGTTTTATGAATTCCGACAAATCTTACTTACTTTTTTTATTTGATTTCAAACTTGTTTGAATTTTAACCCTTTTCGATTTATATTATATATGGAGGATATACTTACAAAGTTGGTTCAACTTATTGATTTTGATTGTCACTAACCCTAGATTCTTCCCCCCAATAAATGAATCAATACTTTCTGCTCGAGCTTCATCATGTACTTTTTATTTAGATTAGAACCCAACAAAAATAAAGATGAGGTGCCTAGTAGAACAGAACAAACTATGTCGAGCCAAGAGCATCTTCATTCTTATAGAAAATGGCGGATGTAAGAATCCACAGTCGATCATGTCCTTCAAGTCGCACGTTGCTTTCTACCACATCGTTTCAAACGAAGTTTTACCATAACATTTCTTCTAATTTAATTTCGAACCGATATGGAATTGATTCAATATGAAATCATGAATAGTCATTGGATCAACTGATATATGTATATATTATTACATACATATTATATTATAACATACATATATTATATGGCCGGTATAGTCTCTATTTTATATCTATATATATATAATTATATATATATTATATATATAGATATTAAAGATATTAATATACTTCAAAGTATATATTAAGTATTTTCTTAAGTATTTATTATTTATTAATAAGTATTTATTAAGTATTTTCCGAATCTGGAAAAGGCTCAGCAAGGATCCCATTTTTCTCGAACAAGTAAATTAGAAACCTCAAAGAAAGGGGGGCCCTAATGGATTCCAAATTCTGGAATAAAATCCGTTTTTAATCAAATAAACTATTCCAATGATCCGCGAAGGTTGGAAAGTTTATCCATAATATATAGATTTCTCACACTTCTTCGAGTACCAAAGCAAAGATTTATATCATAAAAAAAAAAAAATAAATAAGAATCAGAGGCGTCTGATCTTTTCGTATCTACCATATACAATGAACAATTGCTACCGTAGGTAATCATGGAAGGAATCACAGATCCTTTTTACTTAACCGAAAAGGTGTTGTTACTGAAATAAAACAAACAAATAAAATAATAATAGTATTAATACTATTATTAATACTATTTTATATAGTATTTATTATACTATATTGTTATAGTATATAATAAACTATACTAATACTATATTAATATTAATAAATAATAACTATATTATAGTTATAATATAAATAGATATTAATAACTTAATATATATATTTATAATATATATAATAGAATTTAATTCTAATTTAATATAATCTTATAATTAATATAATTATCTATAATTAATATATTTATAATTAATATATTAATATATAATTATAAATTATATAATTAATATTAATAACTATAATTAATAACTTATATATATTAAGTTAAGTAATACATATATATTATGTAAGGAAGGCATAAGGCTTTTTCATTTTATACGGATCTTGTTTGATTTAAGGTTCAAGCCAAGAATCTTTCCATCAATTCTTTTCAAGTAGATGGAAATCTATGAATTCCCCCAATCGCTACATTAACATTAATTTACAATTATTCATTTCAACCAGATTAAGATACAAAAACTGGGTTCAGATCAATTTGTTTTCCTATTTTTCTTTTTTCCCACCTACGCTTTAGAGGTTTTAAGGCCGGTGATAAAATTAGTACCAAAAATTCCCTACTCTTTAGTCTCTACAGAGACTGTGGAATTAGGATACACCCTTTAGGTTTTGGGGAAGGGAATAGAGACCTTTCTTTCGCATTTCTATTCAGAATGAATTATCTAAGAATTCACATTTCATGGATATTGGACATAAAGTGATTTTAAGGAACTCACTTTAATTTTAAATTGAAATTAAATATTACTAACTTCATATGAATATGAATAGCAAGAGTATTGCCTGAATGTGAATGATTCACCCAAAATTTTTGGAATAAAAAATCAAGATATTTATTTCCAACCGTATTTGACACTTGATTATGTTTGTAAGAAACCAAAAGAATTCTTAAGAATCATTCTTAGAATTCAGAACAAAAGATTGTTCTCTTTAACAATTTTCTGTTTAATGTTGGATACAATGTGATCCAATCTGCCTTTCTGGTAGAAAGGATCTGGGACGGAAGGATTCGAACCTCCGAGTAACGGGACCAAAACCCGTTGCCTTACCGCTTGGCCACGCCCCATTTAGATTTCTATCCAGCACTAATAAACACTAATATTAGTATTGGTTATTCGTCAATTCTAGTCCAAATACATATGTGCTATATTGTTGCTAGTATTCTAATTCTATACATGTAGAGATAGAATAAAAAATTCATTGATCATTACATGGAATTCAATTAAGATATTGTATGAAAGTATAATTCTTTGTATTCTCATTTGAGAATTGAAAGAGGGGTTTTTTTTTGGGAGAGTTCAAAGAAAAAGAAGGATTTTTGGCCTGTCTTTTTCATTTTTACCTTATATTATATTATAAATATATATATTATAAAAGTGACTCAATCAAAATCAAATTATCTAATCTACAAGAACGAAATGTTTGTTATGCTTAATATCTTTTTTAGTTTAATCTGTATTTGTCTTAATTCTATCCCTTATTCGAGTAGTTTTTTCTTTGCCAAATTGCCTGAGGCTTATGCTTTTTTCAATCCACTCATAGACGTTATGCCTATCATACCTTTATTCTTTTTTCTCTTAGCCTTTGTTTGGCAAGCTGCTGTAAGTTTTCGATGAAATCTTCAATATTCTCCTAAATTTATGATTAAAAAAAAAAAAACACTTAAATTTTTCAGTTTGAGATATGTCATGTCAAAATAGCATATGCGGTACAAAAAAAATAGGTAATCTATTCCCCTAAAAAAAAAAAAAAAAATATAATCTTATCTTGGAGATTGTGTAATGCTTACTCTCAAACTCTTCGTTTATACAGTAGTGATATTCTTTGTTTCTCTCTTCATCTTCGGATTCTTATCTAATGATCCAGGACGCAATCCTGGACGTGAAGAATAAACATAACATAAGACATTTTAAGCTCTTCCTTGCTTTTTTTATGAATTCTTTGATTCTTAAATTATTTTCTCTATTCCATATTTTAAAATAAAATAATCAAGGGATCCAGATTTTTTTTTTAATTCTAAAGTCTCAAGTGATGAGGGATAGCGGAGAGAGAGGGATTCGAACCCTCGGTACAAATAAAACTCGTACAACGGATTAGCAATCCGCCGCTTTAGTCCACTCAGCCATCTCTCCCAACTCAAAATTGAAAAATTTTTTTGTGATGTAACACGTAAAGTTGAAGTAAAGATTGATCAAAAAACCCTCGTCTTTCTTTTCGTATTAGAATTAGAATAGAAAGATATAAAAAAACAATCAATATCAATATATAATATAAACAATATATATATAATATATATATATGATATCCACAAATTTGATCAGATCAACAATTCAATTTATATAATGATTTAATGATTCGAAACAGATATCACCAATAGAAAGAATACCTTACTTTTTTATTTTGTACGAAATTCCCCCGGCCCGCGCTTAAGTACTGGCCGGGCAATTACTTCTTTTTTCTTTTTGTTCCAATGAATTATTTCATTTATAGAATAGAATAAATCAAATGATTTAATCATGATTTTTTATCAAATTATAAATACTTTTTATTATTTATTAAAAGTATTAAAACAGTCCCAAGGGCAATTTCCATTCCCATTCTATGATGGAAGTGTCATTTCTTATTATTATTATTAAGAATTAATTTATTAGTTTTCTAAATTTATTATTGACATTTACTTTGAACTGTCAAAAATGGAATAAAAAAACATATACAGACACCCATCATACATCATACATATATTAAATAAACAATAAACTCAAATATTAAACACACATATTTCGTATTATAAATAAAATATAATTAATATAAATAAAATTATAATTAATATAAATAAATTAATATTTAAATTTATTTATTAAATTGATTTTTTATTTATTTTTTATTTATTAAATTAAATATTAATAACTCATTTACTTTTTACTTGTTCCAGTCAAAGAACAAGCTTTATTTGAACATCTGAGATCCAATTGACCAAAATTCATAAGGATCGGATCTGGCAGTTGAAAAGGAACTAAAAAAAATCTTTAATTTAAATTTTTAAATTAAAGAACATGTATGCAGAATTAATTGTTTTTCTGGTCCAGCTTCAATGGCTCCTTAGGGCCGGGACTGCCAGTAATGACTTCTCTTCAAAGAAAAAGTATAATTCTAAATTTATATTATTTAAATTAATTTATTATATTATTTATTATTATTATTTAAATAATTAATAATATTTAATATTATTAAATAATTAATAATATTTAATAATATAATAAGTCTTTTTTTGCTCTTCGCCCTTTTTCTTTAAGTATCTGGCGGGGGGAAATAAATGTTGGGGAAATACATGTTAACGCTAGAATTTTCATGATTCTGATACTATCTTGATTGTGGCTC